GAACTACAAAAAGTAACTACTATGATATACTATTAATTAATATATATATTAAAACGTTATATAGAATATAGAAACAGTAAGTAATATATATGTAAACTCAGAATAGGAATTTTTAACGAATAGAATCAAGAAGGACAAGATCGACACAAGAAAAGGATGTCTAAAATGCCTTTTCTTGTGTCGAAGACTAGCAAGACAAAAAATACTCCCTATAGTCTCTAAAACTTGTTGTTTCGCCGATTTATGGTTCCCTTTTTTTTTCTGCGCTTGCGTTCCTTATTTTAGTATCTAGTCAAATTTTTCCATTCTAAATAGAAAAAACTCTTGATTATTGATATATTCTATCAATTTCAATTGGTCAATAACGACAGAGTTACATCACACCCCCTTCCCTTTTTTCAAATTGGTATTGAAAAATAAAGAAAAGGGGGTAAAGTGAATTCTTCTCAATATACATACTAGGATTAGGACTATGATACACGTAATTCCTGACGTCTGGTCGAAAAGGAATAGAAAATCTAAAGAGAGGCAAAAGGCTTTTCATAAATTTTTTGGTTCTTTTTTACGAATTTTATAAAGCTAAATAGACAGATCTAAAAATTCATTTCGGATAATTGAACCTTCTCAAACTGTTTCTTTTTAAGAACCAAAAATATTTGTGCCAAAACAACCGATCCTAAGAAGAACAAAAGGCCTTGGACACGTAATGGATCTTGAAGTACTATTTCCGCATCCCCCTGACCAAATCCACCCACATTAGGATTACTCGTTAATGGTTGATCGAGTTTAATGGATTCGCCCTCTGAAACAAGAAGTTCTAAGCCTCGAGGGATAATATCAATAACTTGGCGTTCATTCGACGCATCCACTATGGTTATTTCGTATCCCCCTTTTTCTTTTCGTAAAATTTTGCTTATTATCCCTCCTGCCGTAGCATTATAAACTGTATTGTTACTTTTGCTACCATCCGGATAAATCTGACCCCTTCCCCTATTTCCACCTACGTATATAGGATATTTTAAGAAGTGAACATCCTTATTAGTAGCAGGGTCTGGGGCAAGAATAGGAAAGGTTATTTCACTATATTTTTGACCAGGAACAGGACCTATCACAAGAATATTTTTTTTATTGGGGCGATAATTCTGAAAAGAAAGATTTCCTAGCTTTTCTTTCATCTCGGGTGAAATACGATCGGGGGGGGCTAATTCAAACCCCTCTGGTAAAATAAGAACTGCTCCCACATTCAAAGCTCCTTTTTTACCATTAGCTAGAACTTGTTTTAGTTGCATATCATAAGGAATTTTAACAACTGCTTCAAATACAGTATCAGGAAGTACCGTTTGTGGAACCTCAATATCCACGGGCTTATTAGCTAAATGGCAATTGGCACATACAATACGCCCAGTTGCCTCTCGTGGATTTTCATAATTCTGCTGGGCAAAAATCGGATATGCACTTGAAATCGATGCCCAAGTTATTATATATATCATAAGTGAGACAGATATGGAGCGAGTAATCTCTTTCCTTATCCAAGAAAAGGTATTTCTAGTTTGCATGGTCCAATCATTTATCCCGAAAATTTCTACAATAAAGTGAGGTAGGTCGATAATATACTTCCCTAGCCACAATTCTGCTATTTACATTTACTGAAAAAAAAAAAACAATTTTTTTGTTGAAATATACAAGGAATCCCTCATGGGTAAAAAGAGTAAAGTAAATACGACTTTGATTTGGTTATGATGTATAAGGTACGAAAGATTAGAATTGCATCAGTGAATTATTTTTTAGTCATTTATTGCATGATAAATCACTACAAGTGACGGAGATACACGATTTAAATAACGAAAGATCCAATATTTAAAAATTGTATCAAGAATGACTGGAAAGGTAGAAACTAGACCAGATAAAATTTGCTCATAATGAGCAAACCCAAAATCTTTGTAAATATAACCAATCATGAGTTCCCAACCGTGAGGCGAATGGAATCCGATACATAAATCAGTTAATAAAAGAATCGAAAAAGCTTTAATTGTATCACTTAAATTATATAGGAATTCTTGAACCCAAGAATTCAGAATAAAAAGCTTTTCCTTACCCCAAAAGGAATAACCACTTAGAATAACGAAAGATATTAGATTTGTCGAGAAGTGCAAGATTGTATGGATACGATATTCATTGTGTATCTTGATGAATTGGATCGTTTCTTTGTGGATTCCTAGACGAAATTGTTGTAAATCGGTTTCTGGGTATTCCTTTATCATTTCATCGAGCTGGAATAGTTCCTCTAATTGTATGAATTTTTCTAGAAGACTTTTTTCTTGAATATCATTCAAAAAAGTTTCGCATTGTCTAGTATTCCACCAATTAGTAATCCAAGTTTTTAAACTTTTATTACAGCAGAGAGAGATCAACCAGGGCAAAAAGACTATAGATGTAAAATCAAAAAAAGGAATGAATGCTTTCTTTTTTGCCATTTTGAATCTGTGAATTGTTAATGAACCTACCTCATTTGTTGATTCTATTAGATCTAATATTTCTATCGAGCAGGAGTTTCTATTCTAATTCGAATAGAATGTATTGAACCTATGAATCCATTTTCTCTTTTTCTTTTGATTCAATACTTAGTCTTTGCTTTGAATCTAGAAAGAATACAGAAATAGACTCAGAATACACTTCCAATTTGAATCAAGAAAAAAATGGGGTTTCCAGGATGTTATTCCCCCCTTTTTCGATCAATACTAATTTCGAGACGAAGAAACTCCTTTTCTTCTCTATCAAATATATCAAAAAAAAAACGAGCATAAAAGAATAGATGAATGTTCAATTGACAAAAAAAATAAAGAAATTCTGTCGTTTTTTCTTCCTACTGCCAAAGCATTTAGTCTTTTAAAATTCATTCATTTCAAAATACTTCAATTGGTACACGCAAGAAGTAAGCCAATTCAGCAGCTTTTTGCTCAATTTCTCGTGTAGTAAAATTCTCATCAGTACGAATTAAAGGAATAGCCCCTTGACCTCGAATTTCCATATAAAGGACACGCCGAGCAGAAACACCCTCTTTAACTTCTATTCTGATGGACTGAATATCTTTCATAAGGAATCGTAAAAAGATGCGACGACTTTTTCCAGGAAATCCCCAACGAAAAATACGCACTATTCCTTCTTTTCGGTCGAAAAGATCATAACCACTACCCACATTCCACAAAATAGTGCACCACAAATAGCAACTAATAAAGAGACCTGCGAGCCCATAAAAAGACATCACAATCCCTTGTGGAAAAAAAAGGATTTGCTGAGACGGAAATAACGATATAACATTTCTACCAAGATAACTGGAAGTTCCAACCAATAAGAATCCTAATGAACCTAAAAATAGGATAAAGGCCCAGCAGAAATTACTTGTTTTTCGAGACCCCGTTATAAATTCTATCCATATAGATTCTGATCGCCAACTCATATATATTAGATCCAGTTATACAATTTTTTGGAATTGAGAAAATATGACTTTCCTTTTTTTGTTTTCAAAGTTACTCTCAAGGAGTAATTCATAGAATTGTTTATATCTAAAATAATAAAATCTGCTTCCTTTATATGATCCCCTATAGCTATATACATACAAATAAATACATTGACTTGAATTTCATACATCGGCTCTATGATGATCCATTTTTCAAAAGAGCGCAAATTTATTTACTCATATAATACGTTTACACATGCATAAGAGCTTTTTTTATTTATGTTTGTAGGAATCTATGTGTTATACAATATTCTACCAAATGGGTCTTATCGAATCGAAGTTTTTAAAATCAAAAAAGGAGTGATACGAGTAGGTCTCATCCGATCTAAAAAATCTTATTTTTTTGAATATGAAGAAATAAAGAAGCCATTGCAATTGCCGGAAAGACTAGGCCTACTAAAGGCACAAAAATAGAGGGTAAGTTATTGAAAGTTGTCATAAAATGGGTACCTCAATTTAATATTTGTACCTGTTATTGTTATATTCGGAATTCTAAAGATATCTTAGAATATCTTGGATTTTTATTATTTCTATTATATATATTATATAATTATACTAAGTATCTTTAAGTAAATATATATCTAATATACAACCTAATAGAAATATATAGAACCTAATAGAAATAGAATAAAAAAATAGGTCTAAGAAACGCCAAACTAAATAAATGGACTTAATAAATCTTTCAAAATAAAATAGATGTATCATACTCCCCTTGTTAGATTTATTATTCTTTTTGTCTTCTAATAGTCATTAATAAAGAAAAAATTTTATTCCATTAAAAATTTCTACAAAATTGATTAGGATCTGATCCAACAATAGGGAATTTTCGGGAAATGCAAAAAGATGGAAGACTCTCTATAGATCTGTATATATCTCTATTTGAATTATCTATACATATGCAAGCAAGGGAGGAAAATGAACTTTGTTTTATTTGTCTAGTCTAATTTGAACTTTCCGAAAGCAAAAATTCACTTTGGATCTTGTTGATAGAGGTTTACTGAGTAGTAAACAAGTATATGGATAAAAAAAGGATTCGAAAGAAAAATTTATTTTTCGGGGGTTTCATTTAATTCTGATAAACTAACCGTTCTATTTGATTTAATTTTTGTTCAAAGGAAAAAAAGCATGGAGCTGAAATAACTCACTCAGAACACCTTTTAAAGGATTACGTGGTACAATTGCATCCAATAAGCCCTTACGTAATAAAGATTCAGCCGCTTGTGAACCTTCCGGCACGGCTTTTTTCAATGTTTGTTCAATTACTCTTTTACCCGCAAATGCAATATAGGCATAGGGTTCAGCAATAATGATATCCCCCAACATACCAAAACTAGCTGTGACCCCACCGGTAGTAGGAGATGTAAGAATTGATATATAGAATAACTTTTTACTTGATTGATAATCACATAAAACCGAAGAAATTTTAGCCATTTGCATCAAACTTAAACTTCCTTCTTGCATTCGTGCTCCTCCGGAAGAACAC